TCCACAAACGACGAAAATTTATTTTTTGCCGATCCCTATCCCGATGAGCCGAAACCAAAGCTCTTATTTTTTGTTGAGTAATAGTTCGAGTAAGTCTTGAATGAGCCCCCCGAAAGCTTGATGCAAATAAACGAATTTTTGTTCTACGTCTCCGAGCGATATATCCCCGTCTAATTCTGGTCATTGAATAAATGAAACTTTAACGAATAACTAATAGATTTCCTTTCTTTCAGTTATTCTTTTGCCCCTTTCCTAGTATATTAATAACAAAACGGATTTTTCCAATGTATAAACTAAAAATTCCAATGGCTTTGGCTACTATAACCTTCCCAACCACGATTTTTTATTTTTTCTAGGCATTTCACCTCGAAATACGAAATTGTACTTAAAAAATAGCAATGATAAAGAAATAGTGGATTCCATCGTTTCTATGGTTACTTCTTAAACGGTGAGGTCTTCTCTATACACCGGAGCCTTTACTTCATTTAATCAATGTTATTGCTAACTTGTATAGTTCACATTCTTCGGCTCTACCCATGAATTATCCAGTAATAGGTCTTTCACAACGAGCTCTACCTATACAGTAACGGTATTTAATTATGAAAGTTGGCTGGGTAGCTGACCCTGTTAGTCCGTTCTTGCAAGAGGCGTCTAGGTTAACTAAGATTTCCTCCGCTTAATGGATAACCATTTGCTACCAATGGAGAATTGCTTCTCATCTTGAATTGAGGTGAGTGGTTTTACACCAATAGAAACCATAAATTTCATACACAATAAAGGGATATGATCCATTTTCTTATTTTTAGATAGTAAATGTAGTTCGTTTTTCCGTTCTATCCTATTTGATCATTGATATTTGAACATTGTCCTCTTTCCTTTGTTCTAGTTCATGATCTGAACGAGTCGCACATACACCCTAGTACATGTTCCTCGACGCTGAGGGCATCCCCGAAGCGCGGGGGATTTTGTGACATTTCTAATTGGCTGTCTTGTATTTCTAATAAGTTGTTTAATCGTTGGCATGTTGAATCTATACATAATGGACTGGTTTAGATCGATCCTAACCGGATGATTATGAATTACAATTACAATAGTAAATAAAAATCATAGAATATTAAACTCGGCAGGGTGAATTTTAAATCACGACTTGACGTGAAATTGAAATAAAGGCTATTCTCATTCAACCGCTACAAGATCAACAATTCCATAAGCTTGGGCTTCTGTTGCTGACATAAAAACATCTCTTTCCATGTCTTCGGATACAACCCATAAAGGTTTGCCCGTTCTTTGTACATAAACCCTTGTCAGGGTTTCACGTAGTTTCAGCAGTTCTCCCACTTCCAGGATGAATTCTCCCGTTGCTACTTCAGAAAAAGAACCAGCAGGTTGATGGATCATTACCCTGATGATATAAGATAATAAAAAGTTTCTCTATTTCGCACGATGAGGGGAAGATAAAAGAAAGATAAAAGAATAACAAGAAAAAAGATAGAATCGAACAACCGTACGGGCATTATGCATTGCATACGGCTCTACAATAAAATTGACCTTACCTTCAAAAAATAGGATCGATTAGACCCCGATCGGTAAATGATCAACTTACCACCCTTCCTTTCGGAGGAATTCAAAAATACTATGATGGCTCCGTTGCTTTATATATTTATTATATTTTTTTGTCTGTGATTTGTCTGTCATTCAGCAATCCCAAAGTTGCTTTTTTGATCAAATAAACTAATGAAAAAAGAATTTTTTTTTTTTTCGCTCTATACTATAAATATTGTTAAGAGACCTCTGGTGTGAAAAAAAGTTTGTGACGCTGAACTGGACTTCCGATAATAAAATAGGAAATACCTTTTTCTCATATTACTCTCTCGATACATAATCTAATGTTTTGAAAACAGAATTTCTTATATCGAATTCAAAGTGCCATGCTATTATTACTTAATATTCATATTTCATATGGCGAAGGCATAGTCTTCTTTTTTCTCTCAAATAAAAGCCTCATTGGCGCCAAGCGTGAGGGAATGCTAGACGTTTGGTAATTTCTCCTCCTACCAGGATAAAAGATCCCATTGAAGCGGCTGATCCCATGCATATTGTATGTACATCTGGTTGCACAAATTGCATAGTATCATAAAGAGCGACCCCCGGTATTACCCATCCGCCAGGAGAGTTTATAAACAAATACAGATCTTTGGTATCATCCTCGATACTGAGATATATCATAAGACCAATAAGTTGATTTGAGATCTCACTATCAACCTCTTGACCTAAAAAAAGTAATCTTTCTCGATAAAGTCGGTTGATTAGGGTCAAATTGTATCCCCTCGAAACCGTACAGGCGCCTTTTGACGCATACGGTTCAAAAAAAATCAATGTGTAGATTCCAATACTTTTTCTTTTTTCATAGCAAGTTCTTTCTAACTAAAAGGATTTTCTTTGATTTTTCACTAAATATGAGTTTGTCTTCCTTTCCTTATAACGTATAATATATAAAAGA